TCAACCACCTACCTAACCTCTTAGAAAAGATCCGATAGATAGCAGCTACCTAACTTTTAAGCCCTTCACCAATCAAGGTCTTTCATCTAGTAAGTCCTAGTACTATGTTCTCCAAGCTTGACTAATAGAATAGGCAGGCGCTTAGCTTCAACTAGTTCAGTTTGAGTCTTTCTCAGGAGTAGTTGCATTGCAAGTAGGCAGAAAATAAGTAGTGCGTTAGCTTATCTGTTCATTTTCAAACAACCCTTGTTTGTGCTCCTTTATCTTTCTAAGCCGCTCTCGCTAGCAGGGAATCTAGTTCAGCAAGGTCCATAGGGTGAGCTCGCTTGAAGCTGGGGCGCGTCTGGTGGTATCGTATATAAGATCACACGGCTGCTTTTAGGAGCGATCTGTTCATCCAACTCGAAATATCGTAAGTAAGAGAAGAAGAAGAATCTGACGCCCGAAATTCCCATGTCTTTCTTGGTTGGACCAACCGGCGAAATCAGTCTTCCTGAATTGGAAGAGCAAGAACAAGTCTCTCCATTTTTTGGGGGAGCAGAGCAGTCAAAGAACGAAACAGATCAAATGATTGTTCTAGAATGGCTATTTCTCACAATTGCTCCTTGTGATGCAGCGGAACCATGGCAATTAGGATCTCAAGACGCAGCAACACCTATGATGCAAGGAATAATAGACTTACATCACGATATCTTTTTCTTCCTCATTCTTATTTTGGTTTTCGTATCACGGATCTTGGTTCGCGCTTTATGGCATTTCCAAAAAGAAAAAAATCCAATCCCGCAAAGGATTGTTCATGGAACTACTATCGAGATTCTTCGGACCATATTTCCTAGTATCATCCCGATGTTCATTGCTATACCATCATTTGCTCTCTTATACTCAATGGACGAGGTAGTAGTAAATCCAGCCATTACTATCAAAGCTATTGGACATCAATGGTATCGGAGTGCGCCTCTTCACGAGGGTGATTTAAGTGCAACGAAATGCCTTAAGAATATGGTTCGCGAAGCATCTGGCTTACCGGTAATCTCCCATTCCCGCCGTCGAGAGACTTAAATAACTATAGCATGCCAGAAACGGGGAGTTGAGATGGTTAGACCTATACCCCGAAATGCTCCCAGCATAGAAGCCTATGGTTCCATCTTGTTGTTGCTGGAGGTACACATCCCTCTTCTCGGTGTGGAGCGATATACGAGAAATAGATGCTCAGCCTGAAATGTCCGATAACGGCGCTGAAGTAGTGAATCTATCGGCACCATAGCTGTGGCATACAACTTTGGACCTAACGGCCGGCCCAGTAACCTTTCGGAATGGGGGATCCCCGTTGGCAACAACCACGGTAGTAGTTGCGGAACTACTGGGCCGGGAGAGGACAACCTCTTGTTCCTGCTCCTCTTTCTTCGCTTCGGGGACGGAGGTCCTACGGTAGGTAACAGCAGGTACAAGCAACTTGACCGAAGGGGACCAGCGCTTCTACTCTTCCACCGAGGAGCCGTTCGCAGCGAGAAGCAAGGGATGTCGTGAACGGTGGGAGGTCACAGAGAATTTACCTATTCATAGAGTGATCCTATGATCGATACAGGATATAGACTATCTCTTTCTTTATTCGATTCTTTTTCTGAAAAAAAAAAAAGAAGGGTGACTCAACTTCTCAGCTAGAGTTGGGGGTGGGACTTGTTGGCATAATGCAAGCTGGAACGTGGGAATTCGAGGTCTCATGAACTACTACTAAAAACCGACTTTTTTTCTTTTTGGACAAACGATATCAGGTCAGGTCTATGGATGGATCCAGATCTACGGGCCGGCCGGCCCCGGCCGATGAGCATAGGGAATCTATACTCGAGCGTTCAACTGGGCCCCTGACAGGATAGGTGAGGAATCACTCTTGATCTTTTTTATTGGGGCCTACAACTTCTCCGAGCCGACTAGCATCCCTTTCCACTGCGCATTTATCGAACAAAGAAGACGACTATAGGATCGAATTCGCTTTCCATGGTGAACTGGTCGCCCCATACCTTCTGCCTGTCTCATATGTGCGGAACCAGGTCTTTTTCGGTTCCAGCCCCCCCTCGAATACATAGGGTAGGTAGGACTGGGTGAGAAAGGGTTCCCTGTTGCCAATAAACTTTCCCCGGCCTTCGATTCCCCTTACTCATAAAGGGTCTTACGGTCGGTACTAACTAAAGAAAAAGAGTCTTCTTTCTAAGAGTAGGCGTGGAGAGCTTTTTGCGGGGAAACTTGCAAGTACAGTTTGGGGGGAGACGGGCGTCGACCCAACCTTATGAGTATTCGGACTATAACAGTTCCGATGAACAGTCACTCACTTTTGACAGTTATACGATTCCAGAAGATGATCTAGAATTGGGTCAATTACGTTTATTAGAAGTGGACAATCGAGTGGTTGTACCAGCCAAAAGTCATCTACGTATTATTGTAACATCTGCTGATGTACTTCATAGTTGGGCTGTACCTTCCTCAGGTGTAAAATGTGATGCTGTACCTGGTCGTTTAAATCAAACCTCTATTTCGGTACAACGAGAAGGAGTTTACTATGGTCAGTGCAGTGAGATTTGTGGAACTAATCATGCCTTTATGCGTGCGCCCGGAAAGATAGGCCGACTGCTGAGCCCACTCTGGCTCAGCCGCACCACCCTGGGTGCGAGCCACCCGAGAAGCAAGCTATTACAGCGAGCGGCTGGAGCAGTATGGAGCCGAGGAGCAAGGCAGTAGATAAGATAGAAGAAGGGGTCAGGCTCCCGGTGGAGCAGAGGATACGGTTAGGATAACGAACTTGAAACGCGGAGCCCGAGCGTCCGGCGAGCGAGTGGTTAGTGGCCAATAGCGCCCTAGTTGATGGCATTCCTCTCTGCGGCTGGCACTCGAGGAACCACGGGGCACTCCATACAGAGCAAACAAGTCTTAGGGATGAGACGCCCGCGCAAGGACCTCAATTCTCATTAGGAGGTCGAACCAAGGACCTATGGAAGTCGGGGCTAGCCCGTCCCCATGGGCAACGCAACAGTGTCCTGAGGGAGGAGTTTAGAGGCCTTATAGTAGCACGGACTTCTTTTTCTTTCTAGGTCATGCGAAGGGGGCCAGTCCAAGATCGTACTGTTCCTCTACAAAGACAACAGACGCTCTCAACGGCTAGGCGCCACTCTCTTTCTGAGTTATTCCAGCTTCTTCATGATTTCGTGCCGCGGTGAACAAACAAAACAAAAAAGAGGGCCATCTCAGCGGAAGTAGAAGGACCTGCAACGGCAGAGACTACTGACCCTATTCTTGTTCCTAGCCGTCTTTTACGAGTCCGGAAAGCCTCCTCAGAGGGATCCTCAAAATAGAATAGAGAAGGGCGGGCAGGGCTCCCGCAAGAGCCTCCCCCCTCTTCCCGGTCAAGATAGATGGGAAGGAGCCCTATCAAGGCCATAAACAGTCTCTTTATTTATGTACGTACACCTTTGTTTCAGGGTGGGGCCGCCCTTCCTCCTGCTAATCCGGCCATTTCCGAACCTGTCTTTCTCATCCCATTCAATGGAGGACTTTTAAATTCTTGCGATTCCCAGCCCCCTTAGCTTATTATTTTATATATATCTATATTTATTATTTATAAAGGGTTCCGCTCGGCTAAATAGGCTCAACGATCTCTTTCTTCGCTTCGATAGGCCGGTACGAGCGCTCCGCGTGGTTATATTCATACATGTTCCGACTCGCCGGTCATTATGGATCTAGTGGCATGGCGGGGCAAAAGAAAGGGGGGAGGGGGGAAGCAACTACGAAGCTTCGTAGACTCGACAAGTCGCTCCGCTTATAGAATATAATGAAGCAAGCTAGCGACTCTCCTAGTAGCGAAGGAAAGGGTCAGGAAAGGAGCAGAGAAGGGGTTGGATTTCATCTATGATCATATCAGTGGGCAACCATAGTTTACTTTTTTCGTAGTGTTGTTAACGTTGTTGAAAGCTCATTACTTATTTAAGTAGGCCTCGCCTTTCGGAGCAGCTCCCAGCTCACACTATGGTGGAGGAGGTGACGTGAAGATCTAGGAGCGTGAGCAGTACGAGCTGAAAGGCTCCCATACTGTTTGGAGGGCAGGGGGCATAGATGCCAAACAAACCTGACCCCTATCTATCGTCGTAGAAGCAGTTCCTAGGAAAGATTATGGTTCTCGGGTATCCAATCAATTAATCCCCCAAACCGGGGAAGCTTAAGCGGAAATGAAAGGGTAGGGTGAGGGAAAAGAAAAGGGGGGAAGCAACTCAATTTAAGGCTTCGCTCCCAGATCGCTTCGTGAGCTCATTTAGTAGACAGCGAGTGTGCGCCCCTTTAGAGAAGAGATAGGGGCGAGTACTACACGAGCTCGTAAGTAAAGTACGGAACGAGCCTTGTCTACGAAGCAGAGCGACCTCGTCTTGCTTGCTTCTGGCGAAGCTTCTAGCACTGGATAATAGGCATGGCAGGAATACTACTTTTTAGGTCGACCACTACACTACATAGAAGCGATAGCGAAGCCAAGCCGTATAAAGGCGAGCAGCCCTTATAGCAATAACAAACGGCCTACTTATAGCCCTTCCCAATTTCCAGTAGTAAAGTTTAAGCAGGATAACCCCCTCTCTATTCTTCTCTTCATGTATGTGGGCTGCCTGCCCCGTCCCGAATAGACGAACAGGAACAAGCTGAAGAAGCGAGAGAGATTTGAGATTCCGTAAGTAAATGAGACTTTCTGTTTTGTCGAGAGGAAGGACCCAAATGCCTAAACAAGACAAGAACCAACTATATGCTTAACACAAACAGGTCCTCCCTCTAGCACACGGGGATCGGCCCTACGCACCGGGGACGAAGCGTAGAGGTCACTTTAGCTTGTTGTACCGGAGTGGTTCATCGTCAAAAGAACAACAATGGCTTGTAGCATTTCCTATTGATTTGTCTAGGGGATGGGATGTAAAAGAAGGCTTTATCGTCTAAAGGCAGGGGTGAGCTTTCTCACTATACCTCGCTCTTCT